TCCCGCCTAAAATTCTAGGAATTCGTTGATAGTTCGAATAGATTCGTAGGCCAGGCCTACTGATACGTTTTAAATTTAAAATAGTTCGATAGGGTCCTTTCCTATTCCTTCTATGTCGTAGGGTTAAAACCAAAAAATATTTGTTGTTTTCCTGATGCTTCCTCACGTTTTTGATAAAACCTTCTCTTAAAAGTATTTTAACAATGTTTTCCGTGATGTTAGTGGATGCTATTTGAATCGTCCCTTTTCTATTCATGTCAGCATTTCGTATAGAGGTTATTATGTCAGCAATAGTGTCCCTACCCATGATAAACTAAAATTTTGGTTGCCTCCCATTTTTGATATAATCAACATGCTATTTTTTATTTATTTTTTAATTTTTATATTTTTGTTATTAAATAAAGGGATATGCGTCCGATACAACCTAATCCACTAATTACTCTATTTCATCCAAATACTATGTATAATATAACTATATTATGTATGATCTCATCTTATAATACCTCTGGTGCTAATGAAACTATTTTAGTGAAATTTAACTGTCTCAATTCTCGGGCAATCGCACCAAAAACTCGAGTTCCTTTTGGATTTCCTTCTTGATCAATCACAACTGCAGCATTATCATCATATCGTATTATCATACCGTTGTCACGTTTAAGTTCTTTACAAGTACGTACAATTACAGCTCTGATCACCTCTGATCTTTCTAGAGGTGTGTTTGGTAATGCTTCCTTGATCACAGCAACAATAATGTCACCGATATGAGCATATCGGCGATTACTAGCTCCTATGATTCTAATACACATTAATTCTCGGGCCCCGCTGTTATCCGCTACATTCAAATGGCTTTGAGGTTGAATCATATCATTTTTGAATCTGTTCTTTCAATGTTAATCCAAAGGGCGAAGTAAAAAAAAAAGAAATATTGTTTGTCAAAAAGAAACCTGCAATTTTTTTTTATCCCCAAGACTTCTTTTCTTTGGTTCTACGTTCCTATCCCGAAATAATAAATTGAGTTCGTATAGGCATTTTGGACGCCGCTATTGAAATAGCCTTTCTGGCTATATTTTCTGCTACTCCGCCCATTTCATAAAGTATTCGACCTGGTTTAACGACAGCTACCCAATATTCGGGAGATCCTTTACCCGAACCCATACGTGTTTCCGTAGGTCTTACCGTAACTGGTTTGTCTGGAAATATACGTACCCATATTTTTCCACCACGGCGCACATTTCTTGTCATTGCTCGTCGCCCTGCTTCTATTTGTCTAGATGTGATCCAAGCGGGTTCAAGTGCCTGAAGAGCATATTTACCGAAACAAATACGATTACCTCGATAAGATATTCCTTTCATTCTTCCTCTATGTTGTTTTCGAAATCTGGTTCTTTTAGGGTTATAGTTGATGGTTCTTTCTCAATTCCATCTCTACTACAGAACCGGACATGAGAGTTTCTTCTCATCCGGCTCATCGCGAATGAAACGATTCGAATTTGAGAATTTTATGAAAATATACTGAATCGTGGATTCTTTGAGATTTCATCTAATCTATTAGAAATTTCTATATCTTGTTTGGATATATACTTAAACATGTATTTTTTTTTTCTAGATAATTATTTCTATTTCTAGATAGTGAGATAATGTGGTTTTTTTCTAACGAATCTTTATTTTGTTTTGCCTTTGATCATATTATCATATTGGATCGAACAAGATTGAGTAATCTAATAAAAACCTTCGCGGGCGAATATTTACTCTTTCAATATCTATTTTAGTTGTAGGGTTAGCTCATGAATTCTCGGAATAAATGAATTGGTCCCTGGTTCGTTCCGCCATCCTACCTAATGAATTATTAGGATTCATTTTTCAATAGAATCTTACGTATTCATAGGTTCCATCGTTCCCGTCGCTTCGCAATTAATGGTTAGGTTTGAATTCTACAATGGAGCCCCTCATGAAATTTGTTCTTGAGTCAATCTTTTTAGTCTTTATTGGCTCGAGGCTCTTGATTTTTTTCTATGAATAGATTCATATACTTATGGATGAATCAGTATTGATGCTTTATTACACTGCCTTTTATGAGATGACTCATAAACCTTACATATATTGGAATCCTATATCATTGATATTTTTTTTCTTTCTTTCTCTCAACCTTCCCTTTATCTGCATACTTTTTTTATATCATAATCAGATTGATTTTTTTTTGTTTATGTAAGAAAGATTTCAGTTGCTACAATGATATGACCAATATATCATATCTTGACTGCTTTTTTGTATCCAGATAATGTGAAACGATGAGTTGGTTATTAGTTATATAGTTATTAGTTCACAGTAGGGGTCTGTCCATTTTTTTGGAATTCTATCCTATAAAAAAAAACCAACGAGTCGCACACTAAGCATAGCAATTATATGAAATCATCAATCAAATTTTTATTCAAACCTATAGAATTGCTTATTTTTTTTATTTAAGAGAAAAAGCATGAAAAGAAAAAGTTTTTTTTGATTC